AATTAAATAACAATGTACAATACCGTAAAACTCACTACTCATAAATTCAACAAAACTAAACCACCCGTCCCTAACCATCCGCCCAATCCGATTATCAACTTAAAAATCAACTCGCGAAAATACCCTAAAACCGCCAAAGCTGAGCATACTGCAAACAAAAAAATCCAACCTGCTAAAAACCAAGAAAACGCCCAAAATAAATTCAACTTAAGAAAAAACCCTAAACAAGGAGGTAGGCCCCCCAAGAAGCTGAAAACAAAAAAGGCCCTGCTGGAGGCCACTTCAGCCACGAAGCTAATGAGCCACAGAAAAACACAATAAATTAAAAAATACCGCACTAATACTGATGGTGACAAAACCTGCAAAGATACAAACCACCCACTATGAACCACAGAAGAAAAAGAAATCAATCTCACCACACCATCCCCAGCAATCATCATGACCACCCCCGTAATTACCCTAAGAGCCCCCACAACAAAGAACTCAAAAGACACCCCCCACTGGCTTATAAACTTCCCCAAAAAAATAAATGGTAAAATTTTTTGAAACCCTAAAACCACTACCATTGTTCAACTCAAACCTAATTCCTTGACAACTAAAAAAACCCAACCTACCAATGGAAACAAACCCAACTTTAAAACCACACCTACAAAAAGAATACTAAATGAAGATCAAACCACCCCCAAGAGTATCAAAGAGGAACCCACTCTTTGAATACAATAGTACAATATTACCACTCCAGCCCAAACTCCACCCCGCAACATCGCTCTCACTACCAAATACACACCTAACTCCATTATGAGTCAAAAAAAAACCACAGAATTGGACAAAACTCCTAAACCCAACGTTATAAAATAAAATAACACTCCCACGCCCCTACCAACAAATACAGACACCTGGGAGGTTGGATTCAACCAAGTAAAAAGATTAGTAGTCTTTAAAACTCCCAATGAACTCTTCTCTGAAGGTAACAACCTCAACCATAGTCCAAGTAATAGCACTAGCTAACTTATAAGTCGAAATTATAAACGATCCTTTCGACAATTACTAATGACTAAAAATCCTATGAATGCAATTCATACAGTTTACTTTAACCTAAAAAGTCAAAACGCATATCAGTACAAAACCAAATACACCCCTAACCATACTAAATCTACAAAATGCCAATACCACATTCTAGCCTCCACTAACCTAAATTCGATGCACTCCAAACCCCATTGCCTCAAATTAAAAATAACTAAAATAATTACAAACAACCCAATTGTCACATGAGAACCGTGCAAGGCTGTGGTCACAAAAAACACACTCCCGCCACGACCCCAGTCTCACCTAAGAATCAACTCCACCCATTCTGCCCACATAACTAATATAAACAACCCGCCCAACAATGTCGTTAATACCAATCCTCTTATTATAGTAAAACCCCTTCCTCCCAATAAGCCCCCATGCGCTCATGTTATTGTAACCCCTGAAGATAACAAAATAACCGAACCGAATAATCCAACCCCTATGAAATCTAACCCAAATCCGGACATTGAAAAATTCACCCAACCTAATTCCACCCTTCCAACCCTCTCCAAAAACAACCTTGTACCCAGAACCCCTAAAAATAACATTAACTCCCTACCGATAAAAAGCAACATACCCCAAGGGGTAACATATCCCACCTCATTTCAACGAACCTGATCAGAATTTAAATCTGACAACCAACCTAAACCAGTCAACACCACTACAACCAAACCTAAACCGATCATAACCTTCCTCCCCGTCAACACAAAACCCAAAACTATAAACACACCTAACACAAACATCAACGGTAAAACCCTCAACACCACTTATTCTACCTCCCCCAAAAGTAGAAAACCTCCACCTCAAAATTTGCAATTTTGAATTCAAAAAACTTCCGGTTTAAAACTAATACACCACTTCAACACAAATAGGCATAAAAGAGTGGCCTAATCCACAAAGTTCAGAGCACTGGCCGTAATAAACCCCCCTGACACCACTAAACAAAGTTATATAGTTTAATCGACCAGGAATAGCATCCATCTTAACACCTATAGAACTTAAAGCCCAAGAGTGAATTACATCTTGCGATGTCAAATACACGCCTACCCAAGAACCGCCTGGGATCACCAAACGGTTATCCACATCCAAAAGTCGAAAAAGACCTTCTGGATAAGATCTGACCCTAGCCCCAAAAACCTCATAAACCCAATATCACTGAGCCCCCACAACCTTACAAGAAAAAACAACACCTAACTCCTCACCACTCATATACATTAATAAAATAGACGGATACCCCATAAACACCAAAACCCTGACTGGCAGAAGAGTTCAAATGAACTCCAAATAAACCCTTTCAGAACCAAAATACCCACCACTAGGTTTAATCAAAATTAATAACATAAGGACAAAAACAAAATAAAAAATAACCAATCTCAACAAAATTGCTCAATCAAAATACCTAACTAAACCTTCTGAAAACACACCATACGAATCTATCAAGCCCCCCAACCCTCACTTCACCATCTCCAACCGTACTTAGTTTCTTCAAAACCACACTGAACCAGCTATGTTGGAAATTCCACTTTCAAGTAAAATCACTATGTTACGACTTACACACATTAAGTGTTGACGGGCGATATGTACTCTAAATTAATCTCTTCATTACATCATCTTACTGGTAAGTTTATTGATGTTACCACATTAAAATTAATCAAATTTAAACCCAATCTATTTATTAAACCCTTTATATTTATTTGCCCCTAATGAAACCTCATCCGGACAATCACACAAAAAGATATAAAATAATAACACACCTAGTTCACTATCTATTAATATACAGGCCCCCCTACTAAAACTTAACCGCCATAGTCTAAAATTTAACCCCCAGTGATATTTATTCTGTTTATTTCAAGGGTATCTAATCCTTTTCAACCCCTAAGTATCCTACTTAAAACAAAGATATCCAAATTTCACCGCTAAACCCCCACTCTCTAAGCCTATACCACCAACCCAAGACCCCCTAGCTGTATAACCGCTACCGCTGGCACAACTTTTATAAGAATACGAACGTCTTGCCTCTCAATCTCTTGAGATTATAATCCCCGAAGTGTTTTAATCCCCATAAACCCCCAGTTAAAACACCCACCATAAACTTTTATCTTAAAACCCTTTCAACCCACAAGAACACGAGGGGTATGTAGACATCTCAGAGGTATGAACCCTGTAGCTTTTTTAGCCTACCCTCAAAATTTTTTCAAAAAAATATTTACATTTACCGTGAAAATAAGGATTCTGCCAAAAAGCTATTCGATTTTTGGCATTTTCAAAAAACGACTTTTTCCGTTTATACACACTTAAAATTCAGTAGGCACCCCTACCCCCCAAGTCATCTTAAATCACCCTAGTGCGCAAATTCAAAAAAATAGCAAAATCCTGAACACTAAATTAGCTTCTGTTTGGGTCAAAACAGGTGTTATCCAACACCATATTGCAAAAAACGCCAAAACAAGTACTTAAGACATCGTATACTTCGCAATTTTTAAGGGTCCTAATACTAAACACCCCTCTACTCAGCACCCAACATCAACAGGTAATTTTACAAAAGAGGGAAATTAACAAACCAGCTCACCACAGAATTGAAAACAACATCACTGAGGGTATAAACACTTTTCAACCCACTATCACCAACATGTCATAACGAAACCGAGGAAACCTTAACCGCAACCATCTAAACAACCCAACCAGAAAAAAAACAAAACCAACTCTTAATCCCCCACAGACCAGCCATCTTAAAAAAATAGAATAAAATAATATTATCCCATATTCCACCATAAAGATAAAAGAAAAAATCAACCCCCCAAATTCAGTTACCATCCCCGCCACCAATTCAGACTCACCCTCGATAAAATCAAACGGTGTACGATTCACTTCTATAATAACACTAAAAATCACCATAATGATCAAAAAAAAACCCATAAACCCTCCAATGCCAGTTAATACACTAACTGCCCCACCCTGCGAAACTAAAACAATAAAAGCAAACCCCAAAACAACTTCATATCTAACCATTTGAACCACTGAACGAATAACACCCAATAGTCTAAAACCTGATCTGACCGCAACCCCTAAGGAAAACCTTACCACAACCAAACCGCCCGTCAAAACCATTAAAACTAAAATTAACACAAACCTATCAACTAACCCAAAACCCGATGAAATAACCAACCAACAAGCTATTATTATAACTAATAAAACAAAACCTAAAACAACCACCAAAGGCATCCTAGAAAGCTTTAAAATTAAAAAGTTTTTAACAAATAATTTCACCCCATCCACTAAGGGCTGAACTACACCCAAGAAAAAAATTTTATTAGGACCCTTACGCAACTGCCCAAATGCTAACACTTTTCGATCCAACAGTGTAAAAAAAGCCACACTCAACAACACTAAACTAAGACTTAACAACAAACCAATCAAATACCGCACTCTCTCTTAACTCTACACCAATAAAGAAATAAAAATAACACTAAAAAAATACATGAAAGTAAAAACCTTAGAAACAACTTGAAAAGGGTACTCAACTGCCTGTGCCCCCAAATAAACCAAAATTACAAAAGAAACTACTAAAAAAAGAACCCCTAATTTCACAACAATATTAAAACACGCAGATCCAACCCTCCTAAAACGAACACCCCCTAAAACAACCAACACCCCAACAGCACCCAACATTAAAATTACACCACCTAATTTTCTCTCTACAGACCGTAAGATACAATAAGCATATAAAAAGTACCACTCCGGCTTAATATGGGAGGGGGTAGACAAATAGTTAACCTCTTCAAAATTTGTTTCATCTATCAACCTATACGCAAAAACAAAAACTCTAAACCAATACATAACAAACAAAACCATTACACCTAACAAATCTTTAACAACGAACAATGGGTAAAAAACCATCTTATCCGCAGAAGAAAACACCCCCAGTGGATTTGAACTCCCCTTCTCATGTAAAACCAATAAATGAGCCACAATAAAAACCCCTATGATCAAAGAAACCAAATAATGAAAACTATAAAATCGCACTAAACTCACCACCCTAGCTACCGAACCACCCCACAATCAGGACACCAATGCCTCACCAACTACAGGAATAGCCCCTAACATTCTTGTAACCACTGTCATGCCCCAATAAGATATTTGACCCCACGGTAACACATACCCTAAAAAAGACACAGCCATCAAAACCATCATAATAACAACCCCACTCAACCAAACCAAACGTGACTTCAACCCCCTAAACACTACCCCACGAATAATATGCAAATAAACTAATAAAAACATGACCCTAGCCCCACCCCTATGTACAAATCGTACTAACCAACCACCCTCTACCATTTGTATAATCGAAACCACCCTCTCATACCCACCAAATACACCAACCCTGTAAAATAACCTTAATAAAACACCTCTAACTCTCTGTACTAAATACACCACCCCCAAAAGAAACCCCAAACCGTAAAAGTAACTCAAATTGATTGGAGTTGGAAGATCCACAAATCTAGATTTCAACGAACCTAACAAACGCATTCAACTAAAACCTGAAGCCTCCAAAGCCCCTATTCTCAAAACTAAAAGCTGAAGTAGCCTAATAATTAAAACTTAAATTTAACTCATACAATCTGACATGCTACTAAATAAACACCACCACCATACCCAATAATCTCACCAGAATAACAGAAAAAACCAACACTCACACACTAACCAACCCAACCCTGCGTCTCACCCCTGTCCCTGTCCACTCTCCAACCACTACCAAATTCACATCTTCTACTCTGGAAAACATAGCCACAAAAAACATCGCTATCGAAGACCACCTAAATCCCCACAAATCCTTCAAACCTAAACCCAAATACCCTCAAGAAAATGCAAAAAAAGAAACCAAAAACATGGCTACCACCAAAACCACATAAAATATAAAATCCGCCCCTGTAAGCAAACATGCCTCCCTGTCAACTCAGACCACAGAAAACACCATAAACCCTACAAATAAAGAAAACAAAACTATCCTAAAAATAAACCCAAAACTTCCTCCTCGCATTAAAAAAACTCCCCCAATTAACCCCCTACCTCTTTGACTCCACCAAGGAGAAATTAATTTAAAGCTATAAACCAATCTACATGAAAGCCCAACAAATACCACTATACCTGTCAAAACAGACCCCCTATCTGATACAAAACAGGACAAAAAGAATTCCTTCATCATCCCGCCACTGAAATAAGGCAACCCTATTAAACTAACTACCCCTATGAACAATGAGACCAACACAACCCCAACAACCCCTTTAGGTAAACCCACCAAACGAAAATCTTGTTCATGGGATCATAAAAAAATCAAAACCCCTACACTCATAAACACACCCCTTTTAAATAATGCATGTGCTAACAAATGAAACCCTCCTAACTCTAAATAGTTTAAACCTAAAAACATCCCCATTAGAGCCAAATGAAAAAGTGTTGATAACGCCACTACCTTTTTATAATCTAACTCCCACAAACTACTCAACCCAGCGTACAACATAGTACCGGAACACATAAAAAACACCAACCCTATAATTAAAACATCAATATCAACCCCTATTCGTAAAACCATATAAACCCCAGCAGTCACAAGAGTTGAAGAATGCACGAGTGAAGAAACTGGAGTTGGCGCAGCCATTGCTATAGGTAATCAAAACCTAAAAGGAAACTGTGCACTTTTAGAAAGTAAACATACTAAAACAAATCAACCCAATGAAGACCCCCCAAAGCCTAAATGATCAGAATAAAGCCACGCTAACAACAACATAAAAACACCCACATCCCCTAAACGGTTAACCATCACTGTTATAAAAGAACTAATCTTTCTTAGATAGTTTCCATAATAAAAAATTAAAATAAAACTCACAACCCCTAAAATCTCCCAACCCAAAATAACACCAAGTAAGTCTGTAAACACCACATATACAACCATTCCTAAAACAAACAAAAGTACCATGTAACAAAATGAACCATCCAGAGCCTCACCTGTCATATACAACCCCCTAAACAACAACACACTAATATAAACCCATAAAAGCACTACCACAAAATACCCTACAACACCAAACCTAGCTACCCTTATATCCAATTCCCTCAACACCACTCTCAAATCTAACGTTCCGACAGCCCACACCCCAATTAAAAGGGAACCTAATAACAACACAACCCATGAAATTAACAAACCCAACCTAAAAAACACCACCTCAGATCCAACCTGAAAACCACAATTTCACCTCTGTCTGAAAAACTAAAACAAATAACCCCACAACACCCAAAACAACCCTAAACATAAGACTAAAAACGTAAACCCCCCAAACCACTCTATTAAGAACCTCCCGACCGTGTAAAACCAAAACAATAATCACGTTAAAAACCAACCCTAAAAAAATTAATACAAACACCCCAAATAAGTACACCCAATCGAATTGAACTAATTCCATCATAAGAGAGACCTCTCCAATAAACCCCCCTCTCAATGGAAACCCCCTATTCAAAACAAACAACCTCAACACAACTACACCCATACACCCACCCCAAACGAAAATTTTAGACAATAATACTAAAGCACGCGTTAAAACAACCTCTGTGAAACCCCCAACACCACAAAACATCCCCATAGATACCACTCCATGAAAAACCATTATCAACATTGCTACTCCCAACACAGAAACTGGAAAATAGAGAACCCCCATAATCACCAAAGCCATATGGACCACTGATGAATACGCAACAATTTGTTTCAAATCTGTCAAAACTGTCATCTTGAACAACCTAACAACCAAACCTGCCACCACCAACCCTCAAAGCCAATCCACTAAAAACCTTAAACCACAATAACCCAACAACAACATGCCCCACAGACCCATCTTAATCAATATACCTGCTAACAACATAGAACCTGCTGTCGGAGCCTCCACATGCACTTTGGGAAGCCACCCGTGCAACCCATACAAAGGTACTTTTACTAAAAATGAAATTAAAAGACACGTTAAAAAAAAGAAACCCTTCAACATACTACAACTTAAAAACCCCATTACACCAAATTTAGACAAAATCACTAACACGTAAATAAACAGGGGGGTAGACAACAACAAAGTATAAATTAATAGAAAATACCCACTCTTTAAACGTTCATAATAACCACCCCTACCCAAAACCATGAAAACCAAAAAAAACAACCTTGCTTCATACATCACCAAAAACAATAATCATGATTCAGAGACAAAAAAAACCAATCTACCAAAAACCCCTAACAATAAAAACAAATTAATCAACCGATCCCTCTTCCAAGTCAACTCAGCCTTCCACACGAAAAAAAACAACCCCAAAACAATCATAAAAAATGACACACCTCTTAATCAAAAATATTCAACCTGATATACCCAACAACCACTCATGCTTCCCAAAGCTGCCAAACCGGTCAAGAAAATTAAACCATATATCTCGCCCCACAGACCCAATAAGCACCTCGATAAAACCATAAAAAAAACCAATATCACCATAAAAACCCCCTATAGAAACACCTTAAAGAACCCCCACTAATAAAACCCACTACTAAAACAAAAGACACCATAACCCCTAACACAAAAACCCTAATCACAAAAACTAAAGAACCAAAACCCCACACGAAACCCCACTGCAACAACTCCACTAGCACCCCTAACAGGGTAATCTCCAAGGAAACTAATAACGCCACAACGCTCACCCCTAAAACCATCATAACCAACCCACCAAAAAATACCACCGAAACTTCACATAAAATGTTTTCAAAACACCCCCCACTGGCTTAGAATCCTATACTTACGGTCAACTAATCTAATTACAAAATAAACACCTTAGACCGCTTCTTAAATCCTAGTTTACGAAAAAAACTCATGCAAAAGACACCCCTAAGAACCTCCTAAGACCACTCTATCAACCCAAAAAATAGAAATTAACAAATGTCTAGGGGAAACCCAAGTTGATGTAAATAAATCAGTATAAGGGGGTTACCCCAGGGATAATAACAAAACCTCATCCCTATAGATACTGTAATAACAGGTATACCCTCCACCCATCTGTATCTCTCCAACCCTCTATCCACTCCCACGCCCCTACGCTTAATGGCTACTCACTAGTAACCTCATCCCTATAGATACTGTAATAACAGGTATACCCTCCACCCATCTCTATCTCTCCAACCCTCTATCCACTCCCACGCCCGTACGCTTAATGGCTACTCACTACTAACCTCATCCCTATAGATACTGTAATAACAGGTATGCCCTCCACCCATCTCTATCTCTCCAACCCTCTATCCACTCCCACGCCCCTACGCTTAATGACTACTCACTATTAACCTTCAGGGTGGAGTTACTGGCTCGCTCATATTTATATATATTTTTTTTTACGCTTAATGGCGCGAGAGACGACTATCGCTAACCTCCTTGTATCACAACCACCATACGCTCACCCCTCCTCCTTCAAGCCGAGTGCCTATACACACCCCCCTGGGCCTACGTAACACACCCCCTTCTTAATAATATATTAATCCCCCTAATGAATCGATAGCTTCGCCAAGCATTTCGATTTCTCCGCTAATAAATTTGTACAAACTACCGAAGGCCGCCAAAGCGCCTTAAGTCTTGAAAACTTACAGTCTTTATAACCTAGACCCCCCTAGAAAGCTCAATCGATCCCGCCGACTCACCACTCTCACACGGTTCCAAGTACAAATATCCACAAGACTCAGGAGAATTTTATCACTAGAAAAATTCTGCTGGGTATGATAACTGGTCTTAGCACCAAAAGTACCACCTCTATGTCCATCAATAAAAACAACAGACTCAACAGATAAAAACGCACAGAAAAAACACTACCCTTAAACACAAACCAAAGCCACACTCAAACCTTTTTACAAAACCTGAACCTCAAACATCTCGAACTATAATTAACGATGCAACTAAAATCAACGGAACTGCAATAACCGCTAAAACCCACACTAACCTTTGGTATAAAGCACCAATAAAGTTCAATAGATATACCCTTGAAGAAAACAAACCAAGAACTCTAACACCCCTACAAAAAATAAAACAACCATTCTAACCCCACTTAACAACAAACTAAAAATTGAAAACAAAGAAAACATCCCAAAAAGAACACGTCCCCTCCTAATATTCACACTCAATCGGACACCTAAAGTTACAGGTCGAATCAAAACGCTCACCCCCTCTAACACCGGTAACACCCACTTAAATATACCCAACACTCCAGAAGGCAAAAAATGAGCCACTGCCCCCGTGAAAAAACTATCAAAAATAAAGAACTCTAAAGAGACAAACCAAAAAAACAATCTTAAAAAAAACACCAACCCTAGATACATAGTATCTCTAGAACCAAAAAACAATCCAGTAAGATTAACCCCAAAAAAAACTAACACTGCAACCCCTAACCACACTGTATACCGATCAGACGACGAGGCGGAGGAAATTACCCCCAAAATTCAATTCAATCAGCCTGACTGAGACACTATCATCACACATAAATAAATTAAAACCGAAACTACCAAACTATTAAACATTCTTTGTTCAAATTAAACCCTCACTGTGAAGACACCGGATTAAAACTCCCCATAAACCATAACACCAAAATCAAACCAACCAAAGCCACAAACAACACTAATAGACTCCCTCACATCCGACAAACATGAACTCCTAGAGCTAACCTATTAAACACATCGAACTGAACAGTTTCTACTTGAGAGCTGTTTAGCCACAAAAAAGAAAGAAACAACCACGATTAACCCGCTGGGTAATAAAGAAAACGAAAACCCCCTTAACCCTAGAGATCCAACCCTTAACACCTGATAGTTTATTATACCTACGTAAAAATTGATTAAAAACCCAAATACCGCCCCTAACAACACCGCTGATATAACAACTTTCACAGAACCAAACAAATCTAAAGCCGAAATAAAAACAAACAACACTCCCACGCCCCTAAAATAAACTATTAAACATATTAAAACAACGCTTCCTCCAAATGGCCTTACCAACATTAAACCCCCCATTAACAAAACGACCAGAAAAAAAACCACACCACGCTTTGAACCCCCTTTCACAACAACGCCTAACAACACCCCCAAACAAGTCAAAACCACAACTAAATCTCTTTTTGGACCCTAAACCCAACACATGACTCTGCCACATTAGCAATGAAATTATTTCAACCCCCCTATCCTTTCGTACTAAGCAAGCATTAATATTAGATAAGAACCGATCTGGCTCACACCGATCTAAACTCAAATCACGTACCCTCAAATTTGTCGAACAGACAAAAAAGGATGATCCAACATCGAGGTAGCAAACCCCCACATCTTGGAGATTGCCCTGTTATCCCCAGAGTAACTACACCCTTGAAACACTAATTTTCAAAAATTACCCCAACTAAACAATTTCTTGTCAAGCTTCTTGGGGTCTTTCCGTCTTAAAACCCAGATGGTATTTTCACCACCACTAGAATTTCGACACAGCCAAATCAACCAAACTTCCCAACCGTTAACCCATTCATACAAGAGTGCAATAAACACACAACTGATTATGCTACCTTAGCACAGTCATAATACTGCGGCCGCAAGAATCGCAAGGCAGGGCTTACTTGAAATAAATCAAAAAATGTTTTTAATAAACATTCGCCAGGGTTTTTAATTCTGATTTGACTAATCTTTAATCCAACCCTTAAACAAATCTACTAGTACTTAAATCCTTCATCAAGAGATAATACCCCTACAACAAAAAATCAATAATTAAATTCTCAAACACTCAATTGAAGTCTAAACACTAAAACACTTCAAAGCTTTATAAAACCCTCTCCACTAATCTAAACCACACAGCTTACCTGTGTACTAATAAACCCACCTATAACTTCAACGAAAACATTTCACTACTGAAAGTTTTTAAAGTCATTCACACCCTAATAAAACCTTCAAATCTGAAGCCTTGGGGCCTCTTTGTCCATACAGTCCTCTTAAACCCCTTATACCAAAGGGAATCTTATTAACTAATTAACCCACTAATCTCTCACGCTCAGCTTTTTTCCAATTAAACCACTTATATTAAACTTTAATCATACCCTCAAGGGTTTTACAAACCCTAAAAAATGACCATTAAACAAATCAGAAGACCAAAACTTCATATCTTTTAACTTCTGCCCAATCCAAATAGATGGAAACTACCTATACCCTTATACTGAAGCAGAACACAAACACAACACCCCCTTGGCTAAACACATGAAAACTCCCACAATCAACCCCTCACTCCAACTCCCTTTTGGGGGAGGTAGAATAAGTTTTAAAGGTCCCCTCCACCAATGCCTCTCCAAATTTAATTACATAATAAACCACCCCGCATAAAACCACTCAGTATCCTAGCGTGGAAAAGAAATTCAACCCTTCCAATGTATCTGGAAAATCTACATACCGACGCGGTATTCTTATTAAACCTATAAAAAACTGTGGCAAAAAAATCAAATTAACCCCCAAGAAGATAACCCAAAAGTGAATTTTATATACCACTTCCCTTAAGCTAAAACCAAAAATCAAACCACCTCAGTAATTCAACCCCATAAACAAAGCAAAAACAACCCCTATTCTCAAGACATAGTGAAAATGCGCCACCACAAAATACGTGTCATGCAAAACAACATCCAAACTAGACCTAGCTAACATAATCCCAGTCAAACCCCCTATGATAAATATGAAAATGAAACCGTAAACCCATAGAACACTCCTCCTTAAGCCCCCATCTACCCCATAAAGAGATGCAACTCAGCTAAAAATCTTAACCCCAGTTGGAATAGCAATCGTTATAGAAGCTGCTGTAAAATATGCACGCGTATCTACGTCGAGACCCACCGTAAACATATGGTGAGCTCACACAACCAAACCTAACAACCCGATTCTAACCAAAGCATACACTATGCCCATATATCCAAACACTTCAAATTTACCTGCCTCTTTCATCACTAAGTGTGACACAACCCCAAAACCTGGAAGAATTAAAATATAAACTTCAGGGTGACCAAAAAATCAAAACAAATGTTGATATAGAATTAACCTGCCTCCTTCCGAGAGGTCAAAAAACCTCGAATTAAAATTACGATCCAGAAGCAACATAAGGAGGGCTGCAGCTAACACAGGAATAGTAAATACCACTAAGAAAGCAGTAACCACCAAAGCTCAAATAAACAAAGGGGCCTGCTCTATTTCAAGAACCTTAAGATCCAAAGAAGAAAAAACAGTAGCTAAAATGTTTACCCTCCCCAAGATAGACGTAACCCCCAACAGATGTAAGCTCAAAATGGAAGCATCCATACCCAACGAACTACTGTAAACCTTATCAGCCAGGGGGGGGGGGTAAAATGTTCGCCCTGCTTGAGAACCCCTCACTAGTATCGAAATTAAAAACAATATTAAGGAGGCAGGTAGTAATAAAAACCTGACATTATTTAAACGCGGGTAAAGTATTCCCCACACTGACATTATAATTGGGATGAGTCAATTGGCAAAACCTCCCATAAAAGCAGGCATTACTAGAAAAAACACCATCATGATTGCATGAGATGTGATAAGCATGTTATAAACACTCTCCAAACCCACCCAACTATCCGCTGAACCCAATTCCATCCGAATGAGACCCCACATCGAGAACCCAACTAACCCACACCACACTCTAATCAAAAAATACATTAATCCAATATCTTTATGATTAACTGACATAAACCATCGTCGCAC